TTATTATTATTAATAATTTTTATATTATTAATATTAATAATTAATAATATATTATTATGTAATATATCTAAAATCTAAAAGAGTTCTGATATATCTTGAAAAATTCAAAACTTAGACTAGTAATCTTTGACGAACAGGATCAAGAATCTTTTTTTTCTTTCGACACAAGAAAGAGGTGTGGAAAATTCCTTTTCTTGTGTCGAAGACTATGAAGATGAATAATCGCCCCTATAATTTTTTGTTCCACGCATTTATCTGTTCTATTCCCCGCTTACTTATGTCTAGTATATAGTCTAATTTCATTCAATTAGAATATAAAACACTATTGATGTGATAATAGTAACATAATCATACCACCCCAATTTGGATTAAAAAAAGAGTCAAACAATCTTCCTCACAATCTACATACTATGACTAGGAATGCGGTACAAGGAATTTACGGCACCTCGTAGAAAAGTAGAAAACGAGTATAAAAAAGCAAAAGGCTTTTCATAGTGTCATTTTTTATCATAGATAGCCGTCAAAAATAATTTTGTTCTTTTTAAGTTATGAGCTCAATTTAATGTCGATAAATCCGCGAGTCTAGAAATTCATTTCTGACAATTGAACCTTCTCGAACTGTTTCTTTTTAAGAACCAAAAATATTTGTGCCAAAATAACAGATGCCAAGAAGAACAAAAGGCCTTGGACACGTAAGGGATCTTGAAGTACTATTTCTGCATCTCCCTGACCAAATCCGCCCACATTAGGATTACTCGTCAACGGTTGATCCAATTTGATAGATTCGCCTTCTGAAACAAGAAGTTCTGGCCCTGGAGGGATAATATCAACCACTTGACGTCCATCCGATGCATCCGCTATGGTTATTTCGTAACCCCCCTTTTCTTTTCGTATTATTTTACCTACTATACCTGCTGATGTAGCATTATAAACTGTATTGTTACTTTTGCTCCCGTCGGGATAAATCTGACCCCTTCCCCTGTTTCCGCCTACGTATATAGGATATTTTAAGAAGTGAACCTCTTTCTTAGTAGCGGGGTCCGGGGAAAGGATAGGAAAGGTGATTTCACTATATTTCTGACCGGGAACGGGACCTATCACAAGAATATTTTTTTTATTGGGGCGATAGATCTGAAAAGACAGATTGCCTATCTTTTCTTTCATCTCGGGGGAAATCCGATCGGCAGGAGCTAATTCAAAACCCTCCGGTAAAATAAGAACAGCCCCTACATTCAAAGGACCCTTTTTACCATTAGCAAGAACTTGTTTTACTTGCATATCATAAGGGATTCGAACAACTGCTTCAAATACAGTATCCGGAAGTACCGTTTGTGGAACTTCAATATCCACGGGCTTATTAGCTAAATGGCAATTGGCACATACAATACGGCCAGTCGCTTCTCGTGGATTTTCATAACCCTGCTGTGCAAAAATGGGATATGCACTTGAAATGGCTGGCCGAGTTATGATATATATCATGAGCGATACGGAAATGGATCGAGTAATTTGTTCCTTTATCCAAGAAAAAGTCTTTATATTTTGCATGGTCCAACCATTGAGCCCAAAAATGTCTACAATAAATTTGGTAGGTCGCTAACCTAGTTCCCTATCCGCGATTCTGCTATTCTGCTATTTACTGGAATAATTTTACTGGAATAAATAATATTAATATTTAATAAATCTTTGGGATGGGTAAAAATAGAAAGAGTAAGTATGATTTTCCATGCTTTGCTTATGTACAACTACAAAGTAAGAAACGTTAGAATTGAGTTGGATTAATATTAGTAGATCCTTTTTTAATCATTCATTGTTTTTTAATCATTCATTGAATGATAAATCACTACAAGTGACGGAGAAACACGATTTAAATAACGAAAAATCCAAAATTTAAATAGAGTATCTAGAATGACCGGAAAAGTAGAAACAAGACCAGATATAATTTGATCATTATGAGCAAATCCAAAATCTTTGTAGACAAAGCCAATCATTAGCTCCCAACCATGGGGAGAATGGAATCCGATACATAAATCTGTTAATAAAAGAATCGAAAAAGCCTTTATTGTGTCACTTAAGTTATATAGGAATTCCTGAGCCCAAGAGTTAAGAATAACAAGTTCTTCATTACCCAAAATAGAATAACCGCTTATAATAACGAAACAGATTATATTTGTCGAGAAGTGCAAAATCGTATGGATACGATCCTCGTTGTGTATCTTGATTAATTGGAGCGTTTCTTTGTGGATTCCTATACGAAGGTTTTGTAGATGTGTCTCCGAGTATTCCTTGATCATTTCCTCCAAGAGAAGGATTTCCTCCAATTCTATGAATTTTTCTAGAATATTCTTTTCTTGGATATCATTCAAAAAAATTTCAGATTGCCTAGTATTCCACCAATAAGTAACCCAAGATTCCAGGCTTTTATTAAATGAGAGAGAAATCCACCAGGGCAAAAATACTATAGATGCAAGATAGAAAAGAGGAGTGAATGCTTTCTTTTTTGCCATTTTTCATTTCGTCTATGAATTTTTAATGAACCGACTTCATTAGTTGACTCTACACGATCCAATATTTTTCTCGTACATGAGTTAGTTCTATTACAAAGTATCGAACCTATGAATCTATTCACTGTTTTTTATTTGTGATTTCGGAGTTAGTCTTTGAATATAGAAAGAATACAGAAATAGATTAAGAATCCACTTCAAATTCAAATAATTAACAAAAAAATATTATATTGTTTCCAGATAATGAATAATGAATATTATTTTCTATCATTATATAAAAATTTTTTAAAAAATAGGATATATCAGAATCTAAACTGTCAATTCCAACAAATATTGGATTCAAAAAAATTTATGTATTTCCAAATGCTTTGATATAAAATAGAAAAGATGAATCCATTTTTTGGATTTGTTACTTATTTTGTTTTTGTTATTGAATTAAGTTGTGTAGATTTCCATACACATAAAAGACCACAAAAATAGTTTTGTTTTGTGGTTGTTACGTTACGTATACGTCTTCTTTGACTAGAATGAGCGTTATGAAGAAACTTCAGTTAAGTTATGGTATAGAAAAGGGGGATTTTTTAGTTTTTCCTTCCTGCTGAGAAAGCATTCATTCTCTCAGCTCATTTCTCAAAATACTTCAATCGGTACACGCAAGAAATAGGCCAATTCGGTAGCTTTTTGTTCGATTTCCCGTGGAGTAACATTCTCATCAGTACGAGTCAAGGGAATGGCCCCCTGGCCTCTGATGTCCATATAAAGGACACGGCGAGAATAAATACCCTCTTTAACTTCTATTCTGACGGACTGAATATCCTTTATAAGGAATCGAACGAAGATGCGACGATTTTTTCCAGGGAATCCCCAACGAAAAATACACACCATTCCTTCTTTTCTATCAAATCGATCATAACCACCCCCTACATTCCACGAAATTGTGCACCACAAATAGGAGCTAATAAAGAGACCCGCGATCCCATAGAAAGACATCACAATCCCTTGTGGAAAAAAAACGATTTGCTGAGACGGAAATAAAGATATCAAGTTTCTCCCAAGATAACTGGAAGTTCCAACCAATAAGAATCCTAATGAACCTAAAAAAAGGATAATGGCCCAGCATAAATTACTTGTTTTCCGTGACCCCGTTATAGGTTGTATCCATATATGTTCTGATCGACAACTCATACTTGATCTGGTTTCGTTTTATTGGAATTGAGAGAATACCCTAGACTTTACTCTTTTTGTTTCCGAAGTAACTCTCATCGACTAGTACTAGTTTGATGTGAACCTTTAAGAGTAATTTATCAAATTAGTTAGATCTAAAATAAAAACATACCCTTCGTATGATCCCATCGATATACATATAGATACACCGACTTTACAGTTCAGCCGTCCGGTGATCCTGATATTTTTTCAAATAGATAGAATTTCTTTACCCCCATATCATCTTTCTACAGGCCCCTCCTTTATGTTCGACGGAAGCGCCGCATGTTATACTTTATTCCACTAAATGGATATCTGCGTTATGATACAAGTCTTAGTTTTGAAAAAAAAATGGATGAGAGTTGGGTCCATCAGATCTAAACAGTCTTATTTTTTTGAACATGAAGAAATAAAGAAGCCATTGCCATTGCCGGAAATACTAAGCCTACTAAAGGCACCAAAACAGAGGGAAAGTCGAAAGTTGTCATATAAAGGATACCTCAATTTACTATTTGTACCTGTTATTATTATTTATAATTTAGAATATTTCTAATTAGAAAGATATCTTATCTTAGAATAATTTAGAATATTTCTAATTAGAAAGATATCTTATCTTAGAATAATTAGAATTAATAATTAAATTCAAATTTTAATTAGTATAGATCTAAGTATATATCTAAGTGAGTATAGAATGGACTTATTCATCTTTCTACATGAAAGATATGTAAAAGATATTGTAGGATACTCGCCTTTATTATTTTTTATTTTCTTCGTCTTTTGCTCCTGTCTTCTAATCATTTAATAAAGAAAAAGCTTCTTACAAATTATCGAAAGATTCGTGTTATAATTCGATCCAAAAAAGGGGATTCTTAGTCAAAATAAAATAGGATTCTCGAGAGATATATAAAGGTACAAACAAAACCATCTATAATATATCTATAGTTTCTAGATTCTAGAATTCTATATTTGGATTTATATATACATACGTAAGACGTAGAACAAAAATTTTTTATTTTACTAATTTAACGAAAATAAGAATTCACTCTTCTTTCTTGTTGATAGAGGCCTCTTAACTGAATTAGTAATCAAGAATATAGATAAAAAAGAGTTATCCGCAACTTTTGATTCTTTTTACAATTTAGATCTTATGTCAATAAAGAAACCCCATTCATATTCATTTTACTTGTATTCTGATAAACTAACTACTTGTTTGCTACAAATAAAAAAGGAGCTTAATGCTCTATTGAATTTTGATTCACAGGAAAGAAAGCGTGGAGCTGAAATAACTCACTCAGA